TACGTACCACTAAAGGATTTAATCGCAAACTTGACAGATAACCCAGAAACTCTAAATTATCTTTAGATAATTGATTTATATTGACCTTTTGCGATTGAAACCATACGGAAAAATAACATTGCCATAAATTAACAAAATAATATTTCCATTTATTCATCAGAAGCGGCGTATCCTTTGTTGTCAGAATGCATCTTCCGCGATATCTAACATAATGTATGAAAGGATCCTTGAGCAACCCTAGGATCGCCGGAAAATTATTAACAAAAACTTTTAAAAAATGTTGTATTTTTCCATAGAATAAAATTCGCTCAAAAAGGACTTCATAAGATGTTGATCGTAAATGCGAAGACCGTTTGCGTATAAAAAAAAAGATGGATTCGTATTCACATACATGAGAATTATATAAGAACAAGAAAAATCTTGGATTCAAAATTGATTTTTTTTTAATATCAAAATTCTTCCAATTGCAATACTCGTATAGACAGAACCGAAAAAAATGCAAATAAGAGGCATCTTTTACCCGGTAACGTAGGGTTTGAACCAAGATTTCTAGATGGATGGGGTAAGGTATTAGTACATCTAAAACATAATTAAAATGTGCTAATTTGTCTTCTAAAAAGGGAAATATTGAATGAATTGATTGTAAATTATAAGATTTTTTTAATAGTTTTCCGTGGAAAGAGGATCCTAATCTTAGGGAAAATGGAATTTCTACAATCACTGCAAATAAAACGGATATCATTTGATAATAGAAAAGACTGGTATGCCCCAAAAAGGGATTTTTGTTCAAATCCTTAGTGGGAATAATCAAACGATTCTGTTCATACATTCGAAAAATTAAGCGTTTCACAATGAGTGAACTATATTTTTTGTCATAATCCGTATTTTCCAAGAAAATAGAGCGATTTCTATTTAATCTATTTAAACCATGATCATAAGCAAGTACATAAATATACTCCCGAAAAAAAAGTGGATATAGAAAACTCTGTTGCCCAACCCCATCAAACTCTAAATATCCTTGAAATTTCTCCATTTGGATTGAAATTCGATTTGAACTAAAGGTAAAGTCTTTATTTTCTTGAGTTCTGAAATGACACATAGTGCGATACAGTCAAAATAAGGTATTAGACTACGAAAGCAATAGATACCTCATAAACAGGTAGACTGCTAACCGGATTCTCTATCTTTAATAGGTTTCTGTTCGTTATATTATAGAATAACAAAACAAGATGATTAGAAATCCTTTATTTTTTTAACCTAATCGCTCTTTTGATTTTGGAAATATATATATTTTATCAATATACTGCTTCTTTTACACACTCCAACCTAACCCAAATGGACTAGGTAAAAAAATAATTAGGACTCATGAAAAAATTGACAATAACACGCAAGAAAAAAATGCCTTCCCATACCCGTATTAGGCACTAATCTATTTTTAACATTTAATTAGATCGGGTAATTTTTCAAATTACGAATGGAAGCTCGTTTCTTTTTTTTTCCTGGAATCAGGAAAACTGGTTTTTTATCCATCCATTTATATTTATTCACTTGACCCAAATTGGAATTCCTTTTTTTTTTTTTTGCGACATCGAAAACACAGGTTGTACCGATCAGGAAAGCAAAAAAAAACTGTTATCTGAATTCTCCCTTGATACGACATGCTATTTTTTCCATTCATTCCTTTCAGGATCAGTCGTGGTCTTACAAACTCTACCGCAGATCTGGACGAATCTTTTTCTTCATACAAATGTGTAAAAGATGCTAGTCGCACTTAAAAGCCGAGTACTCTACCGTTGAGTTAGCAACCCCAAAAAACAAAAAAAGAACGTACTGCAAATATGTAGATACAATCAGAATAAAGAAAAAAAGATCCAGTCGTGTGTGCGTCAGGGATAAATAGATCCATTTATCTATGAGAGAATTATATTTGGTCCATACACTGTTGTCAATATGATTGTGAATTTTTCATATAGTGACAAGAATAGAAAAAATAAATAAAAAAGCTTAACCCCTTAGTTTGTTAGTTCATAGAATGAATGAAAACTAAGCCAGTTAGGGTAATCTCAAATCTTTTTAGACTTTTTTAGACCCATTTTTTATGATGAATAAATTATTCATATAATAATATATATATATTAGTTTTATTCAGAATTAATATATTATTTTATATACAGTATTATTTTCTATAGAGTAAAATTTTGTATTTATAAAAAAATGAGAATTTATATAATATAGATCCAAAATTTTTTTCATAAATTTGTTTATGATTATAAAACATAGTAGTTGTTAGCAGGGTATTTTTTAGTATTCGTACCTTAGGAGGAATACTAATAATAAATGGAAATTCTAATAAATCAAAATAAATATGATGGAAGTGAAAGAGGAGGAAAGAGAAGAGTAGATAAAATTTGATATCAAGCTATATACGAGTCTTTCACATCCTCTTTTTTATAGTTCATTAATTCAATTTTGTTTTATTAAGACTTAAAAAATCCCTGCCTTCTTTGAAATATCATGAACTGTTCTTGTTGGTTGAGCGCCTTTTTTAAGAAAATCGAGAATAGCAGGAAGATTTAAATAAGTTTGATTAGTTATCGGATCATAAAAACCCACCTTGCTAAGATCTCTTCCTTCTCTTCGGGATCGAACATCAATTGCAACGATTCGATAAACGGCTCATTGGGATAGATGTATATGAATAATACCCCCCCCCTAGAAACGTATAAGAGGTTTTGACCTCATACGGCTCGAGAAAAAAATTCAATGAGTAGAAGTTAACTCTCTGTATAAAATTCAAATAGTAAATTCAAATATTAAATAGATTAATAAAAACATTAAATCAATTAGCCAGTATTGAAACCCTAACTATTTTTTTCCATAAAAAGCATTCGTAACATTCGTACTCTCGTAACTCAAGTTAAATAACTCTCAAATATCTCACCGGAGAATCCTTAAGTACTTTTTTTATTGAGTAGTCTCTAGCCCTTTTTTTGTTTGTCTCATTTTTTATAATCAATTTTGATTCTGATCTAGTTGTTCAAACAATTGAAAACTGGATTTCCTTGTTTCAGGATTCTTTATCCTTACTTTGAATCTTTAGGTTTAGACATGACTTCGGTGATCTTGAATCGTTTTATTAAAAAAGGGCAGCAACAAGCCCCTTATTTTGTTTATGATTTCTTTTCTTTCTATACAAAGAATCATACAAACGCTTGATTCACGCATGATAGACTTTTGATTCAAAGAATTTTACAATTTTAAGAAAATTTCCTTTTCCATTGTAAAATTGCTTGAAAGGACTTTTTTTTCAATATAAAAAGACTTACGAAGTTGTTCCAACTTATTGATTCGCACTAACCCTAGATCCTTACTCCTGCGAAAGGAATAAAAACTTTCTATTCTCCTCGAGCTCCATCCTGTACTCTTTTTTATATTCCAAAAAAGTGTAGGACTCTAGTAAAATAAGTAAAATAGAACACAAAATGTCGAGCCAAGAGCACCTTTATTCCTATATAAAAAGTGGCGGATGAAAAAATCCACAGCAGATCATGTCCTTCAATTCAAGTCGCACGTTGCTTTCTACCACATCGTTTTAAACGAAGTTTTACCATAACATTCCTCTAGTTTGTGTAATTGATTCAATTATGGAATCATGAATAGTCATAGTTCAGTCAGTATATCGTAATCTATACTTTTTCTTTCTCTATGAATAGAATAGTGAATTTACGCGTAAAGGTTCAGTCAGAATTCAAATGAATCCTATATTAGTTTGAATATAAATCTCTATTTATATATATATAAATAGAGATTTTTTTTTATTAAAACTCTTAGAATCTATGGTTCTACCTTACTTAACTTACCCGCATCACACACAAATTAAAAAAGCAAATAGATATTTTTGAATTCGGTTGAAATGATGAAAAATAAGTTTATTCTTCTTTTCATTTCAATATTTGATTCTTAAAAACTATTGGATTTTTAAACAGAAAGAGAAAGATGGTGTACAAAGGCAATAGAAGATTGATTACGTAATGACTGTACTCTGGGACGGAAGGATTCGAACCTCCGAATAGCGGGACCAAAACCCGTTGCCTTACCGCTTGGCTACGCCCCATTTCGATTTTTATTCAAGACTACTAAAAGAGTAATATTCCTATTGGTTGTTCGTCAATTCAAAATGAAATATAGATTACATTAGTGCTAGAGTTTTAACACGTGTAGATAGCAAATCAAACTTACTTTATTGATCATTACATAGAATTCAATTAAGATATTGTATGAAAATATTATTTCTTTCATTCTCATAAGAGAATGAAAGGATTTTTGATTGAGTAAGTTCAAAAAAGTCTTTTTAGACTATCTTTCTTTATTTTTTTCCTTATATAAAAAATCTATTAATAACTCAATCAAAATTAAATTATCCACAAGAACACCCATTTTTGTTATGCTTAATATATTTAATTTGATCTGTATTTGTTTTAATTCTGCCCTTTTTTCAAGCACTTTTTTAGTCGCCAAATTGCCGGAGGCCTACGCCTTTTTGAATCCAATCGTAGATGTTATGCCCGTAATACCTCTTTTCTTTCTTCTCTTAGCCTTTGTTTGGCAAGCCGCTGTAAGTTTTCGATGAAATTCTTAATACTGTCTTAAAAACATTCACGATTTTTATTCTTCCAACAATTCAAAAGATCAAAAAAATCTTGACGTATGAACGAACTCTCAATTCAAACATTGAATTTTTTTGGTAGCCATACTAAATCTGGATCATTTCTATTTCCTAAATTTTATCCTCTTTTCCCTAAATGAAAGAACCTAATTAGATTTGAGTTCACCAAAAAAATATCTAGATGTTGGTATGCAAATCTGTTTGAAGAGAAAAGATTCGACTATGTATCTTAATTAGAAATGACTTTCTGAAACCTTATTTTTTTTTATTGGTATCAAAATTAGATATTTGGTATAAAAATAGAGAATCTATTCTCTTTTTTTTTTTAGTAAGATCTTGGAGATTGTGTAATGCTTACTCTCAAACTTTTGGTATACACTGTAGTTATATTCTTTGTTTCTCTCTTCATATTTGGATTCCTATCTAATGATCCAGGACGTAATCCGGGACGTGAAGAATAAAAAAGAAAGGTTTTTTATTGCTTTATTTAATTAGTGGAAATAGCGAATTTTATTAGGATTTTATCTATTACACACCATCAAAAGGAGAAAGGGAAAGAGAGGGATTCGAACCCTCGGTACGATTAACTCGTACAATGGATTAGCAATCCAACGCTTTAGTCCACTCAGCCATCTCTCCTAATCGAAAAGGGATACTTATTAGGTTCCATTAAACAAAAAAAGGCTTGAAAAAGAACCTTCTCCACTTTATTCTTAAAAAGCTTTCTTTTTTTTGTATAGATTATTCTTTATATTATATATATTTTTTCATTTTCTATATTTTATTATATATATATAATTTCTTTTTTATTATATAAATATAGTTATCCTCTATTTATATATAATATATATATATATTACTATTATATAACTGTTTTTATAGAACTTTCTCAGTAATTCTAGTTACATTCAAAATTTAGATAAAGATTAGATAAAGAAAAGGCGCGAAAGATAAATAGAAATAAATAAAACCACAATAATAGAAATAGAGAATCCTTTTTTTCTTTTTTCTCGTCAAAACACAAGTAAAAGATCTTTTTGATTTTAATAGCCTGGCCTGGTCAGTCCCCAGCCGGGCCTTTTTTTGTTAAAGTTAAAAAGACTCATCCGATGGATTTTTAGACAAAAAAGATTTTAAATTGAAAAAAAAAAAAGTGAAATTGAATCCGCTTTGACTAATTTTATTAAGTCAACGCTAGAATTTTCTTATTTTTTTTTTTCAGATTTTTTTATTACACCCCCGATTACTTTGTTCGACAAAAGGTTAATTTATATACAATAATTGCATTGTAGCGGGTATAGTTTAGTGGTAAAAGTGTGATTCGTTCCTTTAATCCCTTTAATAGTTAAAGGGTCTCTCGGTTTGATTCATCTTCCGATCAAAAATTTTATTTCTTAAAAGGATTTAGTCCTTTCCCTTTCAATGAAAGATTCAAGGAAGATTATAGATTCTCGTAATTTGTATCCAAAGACTCTAATCAATTGTCAATTTGGATTATGAAATTCCGAAACATAATTTTTGAATTGGATGACTATTTACAATTCAATAAGTATAACAAGAGGATCCATGGATAAAGCTAGAAAAGTTTCTTTCTAATCGTAACTAAATCTTCAGTTCTATTCATTGTTTGGTATAGAAAAAATTGAAGCAAAATAGCTATTAAACGAGAACTTTGGTTTACTAAAGACATCGACATATTATATTGTTTTAGCTCGGTAGAAACAAAATACTTTTCCTAAGGATTCCGTTAATATAGAAATAAAGAACGAAGTAACTAGAAAGATTGTTCGAGTTCGCCTGATCTATCTTCTAAAAGGATCATCTAGAAAGCAAAATTTTCTGTGAAAGTACCCAGACGGAAAAAAAAGCTAACATAGATGTTATGGGTCGAATTTTGATTTCGTTCCCGTCTTTTTTTATTTGGGAATTTCTCCATACATCATAAAGGAGCCGAATGAAACCAAAGTTTCATGTTCGGTTTTGAATTAGAGACGTTAAAAATATAAAAATGATCGATGGACGTCGACTAAAACCCTTAGCCTTCCAAGCTAACGATGCGGGTTCGATTCCCGCTACCCGCTCTAAATTCTCAATTGCCCCTTTTTTTATGAGAGACGATTTTAATTTTCTCTATTAGAATTGTCTAATAGCAATTGTGTATTGAATTAACTTCAATACACAATTGCTAAAAAGATTGCGCACATTCTTTTTTTTTTTTTTAACAATTGGAAAGTAAAAAAAAAAGGGAAAAGCGTCCATTGTCTAATGGATAGGACATAGGTCTTCTAAACCTTTGGTATAGGTTCAAATCCTATTGGACGCAATATCAATATAGATATATTGATATTTATCTATTATTTCCATTTCTATATATTATATATATATATATATTATATAGAATATATTTATATTCTATTTCGAAAAAAGATAAGAAAGAAATAGAATAAGAAAGAAATTCTGAATTCTTTAAGATTTCATATTAAACCGATATTAGTTATATACTTCATTTCTATTATATACTTATAGACTTCTATTTATAGAATTTCTTAAAAATTGAATTAAAATTAAAGAGTAAAATTGACTAAAGAATCAAAAATAAGAACGTTTCTTTTTTTATAATTTCTCCTGAAGTAGAAAACGTTCCAGTTGCTCTTGAATACCTTCTTTCAAAAAGCTTTCTGCTTCAGCGGTTAATGTCTTGGTAGAGGCTATGATTTCTTGAAACTGAGGTTTATTCGTTTTTAAGTAAGTGCGTAACTGAACGAGAAATTTTCTTACTTGTCCAATTTCTAATCCATCCAGATAACCATTTGTTCCGGTATAAATGGTCATTA